GACTGACGCTGTTCAAACGGGTACAGGTCAACTAAACGGTATTCCGGTAGCCATTGGGGTTATGGATTTTCAGTTTCTAGGGGGTAGTATGGGATCCGTAGTAGGCGAAAAAATAACTCGTTTGGTTGAGTATGCTACCAATCAACGTTTACCTCTTATTTTAGTGTGTTCTTCCGGAGGAGCACGAATGCAAGAAGGAAGTTTAAGTTTGATGCAAATGGCTAAAATTTCTGCGGTTTTATGTGATTATCAATCAAGTAAAAAGTTATTCTATATATCAATTCTTACATCTCCTACTACCGGTGGGGTGACAGCTAGTTTTGGTATGTTGGGGGATATTATTATTGCCGAACCCTATGCCTATATTGCGTTTGCGGGTAAAAGAGTAATTGAACAAACATTGAAAAAAGCCATGCCTGAAGGTTCACAGGCGGCTGAATCTTTATTACGTAAGGGCTTGTTGGATGCAATTGTACCACGTAATACTTTAAAAGGTGTTCTGAGTGAGTTATTTCAGCTCCATGCTTTTTTTCCTTTGAACAAAAATTAAATCAAATATAACAGTTAGCTTATCAGAATTAAACGAAAACCCTGAAAAATGCATTTTTATTTAGAATCATTTTTTTTATGTTTACTACTCAGTAAACCTCTATCAACAAGATAAAAAGTAAATTTTTGCTTTCGGGAAGTTCAAATTCGACTAGACAAATAAAACACAGTTCGTTTTCCTCTCTTGCTTGCATATGTATAGATATCTCAAATAGAGATATATACAGATCTATAGAGAGTCTTCCATCTTTATTGCATTTCCCGAAAACTCCCTGTTTTTGGATCAGATTCTAATAAATTGTGTAGAAATTTGTAATGGAATAAAAATTTTTATTTATTAATCACTACATAGAAATAGAAGACAAAAATAACAAAAAGAATCATAGGGATTATGATACATCTATTTTATTTTGTTTATTTTGAAAGATGAATAAGTCCATTTATTTATTTTGGCGCTTCTTGTACCTAATTTTTTATTCTATTTCTATTAGGTTCTATTATATATATTTCTATTATTCTATTATATATATTTCTATTAGGTTGTATATTTGTATTAGATATATATTTACTTAAAGATACTTAAGTATAATTATATAATAGAAATAATAAAAATACAAGATATTCTAATATATATTTAGAATTCAGAATATAACAATAACAGGTACAAATATTAAATTGAGGTACCCATTTTATGACAACTTTCAACAACTTACCCTCTATTTTTGTGCCTTTAGTAGGCCTAGTCTTTCCGGCACTTGCAATGACTTCTTTATTTCTTCATATTCAAAAAAATAAGATTTTTTAGATCGGATGAGACCTAATCGTATCACTCCTTTTTTATTTTAAAAACTTCGATTCGATAAGACCCATTTGGTAGAATATTGTATAACACATAGATTCCTACAAACATAAATAAAAAAAAAGCTCTTATGCATGTGTAAACGTATTATATGGGTAAATAAATTTGCGCTCTTTTGAAAAAAGTATCATCATCGGGCCGATGTATGAAATTCAAGTCAATGTATTTATTTGTATGTATATAGCTATAGGGGATCATATAAAGGAAGGAGATGTTCTTATTTTAGATATAAAAAATTCTATGAATTACTCCTAAGGTAAAGGTTCACAACAAAATAGTTGATGAGAGTCACTTTGAAAAAAAAGGAAAGTCATATTTTCTCAATTCCAAAAAATTGTATAACTGGATCTAATATATATGAGTTGGCGATCAGAATCTATATGGATAGAATTTATAACGGGGTCTCGAAAAACAAGTAATTTCTTCTGGGCCTTTATACTATTTTTAGGTTCATTAGGATTCGTATTGGTTGGAACTTCCAGTTATCTTGGTAGAAATTTTATATCGTTATTTCCGTCTCAGCAAATCGTTTTTTTTCCGCAAGGGATTGTGATGTCTTTCTATGGGATCGCAGGTCTCTTTATTAGTTGCTATTTGTGGTGCACTATTTTGTGGAATGTGGGTAGTGGTTATGATCTTTTCGACCGAAAAGAAGGAATAGTGCGTATTTTTCGTTGGGGATTTCCTGGAAAAAGTCGTCGCATCTTTTTACGATTCCTTATGAAAGATATTCAGTCCATCAGAATAGAAGTTAAAGAGGGTGTTTCTGCTCGGCGTGTCCTTTATATGGAAATTCGAGGTCAAGGGGCTATTCCTTTAATTCGTACTGATGAGAATTTTACTACACGAGAAATTGAGCAAAAAGCTGCCGAATTGGCTTACTTCTTGCGTGTACCAATTGAAGTTTTTTGAAATGAATTAATTTTAAAAGACTAAACGCTTTGGCAGTAGGAAGAAAAAACTAAAGAATTTCTTTATTTTTTTCAATTGAACATTCATATATTCTTTTAGGCTCATTTTTTTTATATATTTGATAGAAAAAGAAAAGGAGTTTCTTCGTATATAAATTTGAAAACGTTCTTTTAGTGTTGATCGAAAAAAGTCGGAATAACATCCTAAAAAGAAAAATTTTTTATTGATTCAAATTGGAAGTGTATTCTGAGTCTATTTCTGTATTATTTATAGATTCAAAGCAAAGACTAAGTATTGAATCAAAAGAAAAAGATAAAATGGATTCATAGGCTGAATACATTCTATTCGAATTATAATAGAAATTCATGCTAGATAGAAATATTAGATCTAATAGAATCCACAAATGAGGCAGGTTCATTAACAATTCACAGATTCAAAATGGCAAAAAAGAAAACATTCATTCCTTTTTTTTATTTTACATCTATAGTCTTTTTGCCCTGGTTGATCTCTCTCTGCTGTAATAAAAGTTTGAAAACTTGGATTACTAATTGGTGGAATACTAGACAATGCGAAACCTTTTTGAATGATATTCAAGAAAAAAGTGTTCTAGAAAAATTCATACAATTAGAGGAACTATTCCAGCTGGATGAAATGATAAAAGAATACCCAGAAACCGATTTACAACAATTTCGTCTAGGAATCCACAAAGAAACGATCCAATTCATCAAGATACACAATGAGTATCGTATCCATACAATCTTGCACTTCTCGACAAATCTAATATCTTTCGTTATTCTAGGTGGTTATTCCTTTTGGGGTAAGGAAAAGCTTTTTATTCTGAATTCTTGGGTTCAAGAATTCCTATATAATTTAAGTGATACAATTAAAGCTTTTTCTATTCTTTTATTAACTGATTTATGTATCGGATTCCATTCGCCTCACGGTTGGGAACTAATGATTGGTTATATTTACAAAGATTTTGGGTTTGCTCATTATGAGCAAATTTTATCTGGTCTAGTTTCTACCTTTCCAGTCATTCTTGATACAATTTTTAAATATTGGATCTTTCGTTATTTAAATCGTGTATCTCCATCACTTGTAGTGATTTATCATGCAATAAATGACTAAAAAATGATTCACTGATCCAATTCTAATCTTTCTTACCTTATACATCATAACCAAATCAAAGTCGTATTTACTTTACTCTTTTTACCCACGAGGTATTCCTTGTATATTTCAACAAAAAAAATTTATTTTTTCAGTAAACGTAAATAGCAGAATTGTGGCTAGGGAAGTATATTATCAACCTACCTAACTTTATTGTAGAAATTTTCGGGATAAATGATTGGACCATGCAAACTAGAAATACCTTTTCTTGGATAAGGGAAGAGATTACTCGCTCCATATCTGTCTCACTCATGATATATATAATAACTTGGGCATCCATTTCAAGTGCATATCCTATTTTTGCCCAGCAGAATTATGAAAATCCACGAGAGGCAACCGGGCGTATTGTATGTGCCAATTGCCATTTAGCTAATAAGCCCGTGGATATTGAGGTTCCACAAGCGGTACTTCCTGATACTGTATTTGAAGCAGTTGTTAAAATTCCTTATGATATGCAACTAAAACAAGTTCTAGCTAATGGTAAAAAAGGAGCTTTGAATGTGGGAGCTGTTCTTATTTTACCGGAGGGGTTTGAATTAGCCCCCCCTGATCGTATTTCACCCGAGATTAAAGAAAAGATAGGAAATCTTTCTTTTCATAATTATCGCCCCAATAATAAAAATATTCTTGTGATAGGTCCTGTTCCTGGTCAAAAATATAGTGAAATAACCTTTCCTATTCTTGCCCCAGACCCTGATACTAATAAAAATGTTCACTTCTTAAAATATCCTATATACGTAGGCGGAAACAGGGGAAGGGGCCAGATTTATCCTGATGGTAGCAAAAGTAACAATACAGTTTATAATGCTACGGCAGGAGGGATAATAAGCAAAATTTTACGAAAAGAAAAGGGGGGATACGAAATAACCATAGTGGATGCATCGAATGGACGCCAAGTGATTGATATTATTCCTCGAGGCCTAGAACTTCTTGTTTCAGAGGGCGAATCCATTAAACTCGATCAACCATTAACGAGTAATCCTAATGTGGGTGGATTTGGTCAGGGGGATGCGGAAATAGTACTTCAAGATCCATTACGTGTCCAAGGACTTTTGTTCTTCTTAGGATCGGTTGTTTTGGCACAAATCTTTTTGGTTCTTAAAAAGAAACAGTTTGAGAAGGTTCAATTATCCGAAATGAATTTTTAGATCTGTCTATTTAGCTTTATAAAAGTCGTAAAAAAGAACCAAAAAAATTATGAAAAGCCTTTTGCCTCTCTTTAGATTTTATAGTCTTTTTCGACCAGATGTCAGGAATTACTTGTATCATAGTCCTAATCCTAGTATGTATATTGAGAAGAATTCACTTTACCCCTTTTCTTTATTTTTCAATACAATTTTTTTTTAAGGGGTGTGATGTAACTCTGTCGTTATTGACCAATTGAAATTGATAGAATGTAGCAATAATCCAGAGTTTTTTTCTATTAGAATGGAAAAATTTTACTATAAATACTAAAATAAGATTAAGTAAAGAAATACTAAAATAAGATTAAGTAAAGCAAGCGCAGAAAAAA